TAGTTAGGGCCTAAGCCAGAAGATTAGAAAGGGGCTAGTTAACCAGTTGAAACTACTACTTGCATTGCAGCCTTGAAGCTCAGCATATTTCCCTCGTTCCTACGTGGCATACTGTGTTTCTTAAACGTAATAAGGGCAAAGCTCCTTTACTAGACTAGTAGGAGCAGAAGGGGAACCCATAGATATGGCTTATCATCGGCCAACCTTGCTCCCCATTGTAACTACGATAAGGGATGAGACCAGCTTTCTTGTGAAATGTCGTTCCGTCCCGCCACAGCCATCAGTCGGCTCCATGTGACTCACATCGGATACCTGCTTTTTCAAGAGGTAAGAAGTGTTCCTATTTGACCGGAGATGTCGAGTCGTTGGTCCGTCGTCTTTAGTTTTGCATCTTTGTTGACGAAATCAGTACCACGTCCTGTGCGCGTAGCAGGAGAACAAGATGGAAGCGCGCCTGAAGGGGAAGCGGTCCGGCAGGTGGGCGAATCACCATCCGACCTCGCCAATCGGACTTTTAGGGTACTTTCATCCGTCCCCGAGCTTCTGGGCGTTGAAAACCTACTTCCGATTTATCTAGAGAATGCTTAGGTAAACAGCAGCTAGGAAAAGGGTTCGGTTTGACCTACCCGGTAAAACAAAATTGGACCTTGAGTCGAGGCGCTGAAAGCGAGACTCTTTCTAACTGTATGCGAGACTGCATATTTTTTTCTTGTTCCTAGTTCCGGGAGGTTCTTTCTAGAGCTTGAAATTCTTTGGAGTTCATGCCCAGGTTTACCCCTTATCGTACTACAAGGACATCCCCGTTTATCTCCGCATATGCTGATGACGTGCTAATTTTCTCTGCTGGGGATCGTGCATCCCTAAAATGTGTGATGGAAGTGCTCCGGAGTTATGAGAGAGTTTCTGGTCAACTAATTAATGTCCAGAAAAAGCTGCTTCACTATAGGTGGGAAGGGAGCCTTTTCCTTCCAACATAAACAAATAGACTGTCTCAGAGCGATAGTTAAGCGGAACTATAACCAACCTTTATTTTCTTTGATTGATAGATCAGATAGGAAGCAGGCACGCAAACCAAGTTTCTAGGGGCAGTTAGTTAGAACTCTTCAGGTGCGCCTGAGACTTTCTTGTCAGTCTTATGGTAGGCTTACCAACAATCTTTCGTATCCAATTCAATAGACTTGCCTTGCTTCACCTTATTTAGTTTTCTTTCCTACTCGAGTTTCAGCAGAGGACCTAAGGCCGTTAAGTCTGTTAAAGGGTTTCTAAGAGCTCATTCTTGCTTCGTATTCGAAGAATGACTTCTTAACTAGCTTTAGAGTTAACGCTAGACTTCTCACGGATACTATTCCGTTCCTTGCCTTACTAAGCTTTCCGTAAAATAAGGACTATTCCCACATTGAATCTCAACCGGCAATGCGCATTGACTCATTCCGTCTAATAAGGCACCAGGACGAAAGAAATATACCTGCACCCGCTAACCGACAACTGAGTTTAGTGAGCTCAACAGTAAGATGAATCCCCTTTCACAGAATCGTTAGAGTGTTAAAGACATCGAAACTGCCGAAAAGATAGAATTGACTCTGATCCGCTTACCTTTAGAGCAACAAAAGAAGGAGTTGCCCGCCGCTTGCTGGAACTTGAATGCTCGCTTTCTAGTCCCGTCTCTTGCTTGCTTCCACTCCTTATAGCGAAAGCCCTATAAAAGCCCTTCTTATCCACGTTATGAAGGGTAGCCACGGTATTCCTCTTAGGACTGTGAACTGGTATTGATTAGGGGGATGCCCCACCCTTAGGACTTTTGCTCTTCCCATGAAAACCATTATTACTATGATAGGAAAGGCCAATAACGGTAGAGTAATTCCTACTAGAGATATTCACAGGGTACTTTGCTACTCGATCGTAAGAGACAGGGACTTTACCCTTGACCTTTCTTTCAAAAGATTACTCACTGAAAGGACTGCAAACTAGAACCTAATATCCATTCCACCTATAGATGCAATCTATTACCTAATATCAAAGACCTCCTATGCATCAACATCGAAGGGAAATGGTCTACAAATGTATGAAAGATGCTCGTAATATTCATTTCTAAGCTGGGCATTAAATGGTTTGATCACAGGATTGCTAGCTGTCTCACTGTAAGGCTTTACGGGCTCGCTTTCTTACTGGATGGGAATCTATGCCTAAACGTTATGCTTCTGGCGAGGAACTCCAATTCCAATCGGGGAAGCCCTGATTAGCTAGCTAAGTTGAGGGTTGATGGCCGGCCTTAAACTATATTTAAACTAGAAAAAGTGTTTCCTGAGACTGCTACTATCTTGATGACCCCCGTTAGCCTTCCTCGTCCCGGGCATTCTTTTCGCTATCTATCTATATATAGATGGAACAACCTCCGCCGCCACCCTCATTGCCAAGGCGGGTGTTTTGTTCCCCGACGACGACCCCTTGGGGGTTTTTTTGTTCCTAGCCGCCGCCCTCATGGCGGGTACTTTAATTAAATTTATTTGCATAGAAGGGCCCTCGTGGCCCGCCTTTTTTTGTTATTTCTTTTTTTTTTAAGTCTCTATGTGGGGAAAACGGTAACAACGCTGTTAATTAACAGCGCTGCCCGCAAAACCATAACAAGCAAAAAGATATTTTTTGGGGGGCATTTCATCACAACCGTGCTGACCACAGATCGGGGGGAAGTCACCATTTACGAATTATGGGGAATCCCCCTGGGTCTTTTTTTCTTTATCATTTTCAACATTTTCTTCCTCGGTTTCATTTTCTTAGAGTTTCGCTCTAAGCAAATCTTAGTGCCCTTTGTTTTTTTAGCTTTCTCTTAAATATATATATATATTTTCGTCAAAGATTTTTTTGATACACAAGTCTATATCCACCAGTGGCTTACTGGCCTAAACTTTCTACTCCTTTTTATTAGTTTCGCTAGAGCCTTAGCTGAGAATGCGGCGGCACCGGCTCATTCCGACCGTATTAAAAATATACTTGCTAATCTTCTCCTTACTCTCACAGGAGTAACCTGTGTTACGATTTTTAGTTACTTTCTTTATCAATTAATTAACAAGTCCTGAAAGTCTTCAGAAGTCTCAGTTACAGCAGAGCCCGCTTGATCAATTTTCCATTGTCCCATTTCTCAGCCGTGAAGAAACTATTTATTAGGTCTATGTCGATGAGGATTTTGAGTGCAGTCTGGCATAGAATATCCTATTTTTATTCATTCCATGTGTCGTTTATTTGGTGGTATATAAGTTATTGTAAATCTCATTTAAAACCAGTTCCGGAGGGTCTCTACAATAAATTCAAATTCTATCTCTCGTCATTCACGCATGTGTATTATATACACTCCACAATTATGACACTTAGAAAGTTTAAACCTCACATAGGTAAGAGACCCTCAACAAAGAAGAGGAGGAGGGTCAAACCTGTTGATTGCGATAGTGAGGCGTGGGCAAGAGTGCTGAAGGAACCCTGGGAAAAGAAAAACTAGGGATCCTTGAATTGGATGTAATCCTAATTAATTAAGTTCTACTGGAATAGGCGAATATCTCAACCGAAAGGTTGGGAGGGGTGCCGAGATAATATCTCCCCGTCATGGTAGGCTAATCGAAAGTCACTACAAGGTAGGGATATTGGTTCGAATCCAATTCATGACAGTCTGAAATGAGATAGCTTCTCACCCTGCCAAGGTAAGACCTTCTCGCTAGTATCTTCTTGTTGTTCCAAAGGAGCTTAAAGGATGCTTGCTTAATCGTCCACTTTCCATTCCTCATCAGATAATTGATCCCTACTATCAAAGATGGAATGGAAGACTAACATCTCGAAGACCATCGAATGCCACTTTACCCCGGGATTCTAGTAATAGCCCTTCTTGGTTCAAACCTTTCGTTCGTTGTAGTCCCTTTATCAGTTCTCGTCCTCCTCCTCTGTAACTGAAGCAGCCAGCTGTTGACTAGGATATTGTGATATTTCAACAAAGTTGGTAAATGCTTATGTCTGCAGCCTTTCTTTCGATTGTTTAAGATGATTCCAAGCCAACTGCACTCCCAAGTGAAATGCTATGGGAAATGCCCTTCCATATGCGTACTCTGTAGCTACTACTTAGTACCTCCTTTCTGTCCCTTTCTGCTTCCGTACTTTCCACAGCTTCTTCCTAGGGTGAGGTCCCACTAATCCCGATTGCAGACCAATAGTCAGAAACTAAGGGTGTGGGAGACAAAGGGGGAAGGAAGCCCATCGAAGTCACTTTCCTAGGTTATGGTAGGTTCAGTGCCCAAGAAGAATCGGTAGTTGTTAGACTGGCTCTGGCTTGATGACTGCTTTCCTTGGTTTCAAAGGCCAGGCGCCAAAACACCTAATTAAGTTAAGGGCGGGAAGCGAAGTCACTAACTATACTATAAGGAAGAGTTTCGGGGTTTAAAGAAGAAGACAGATTTATGCCAAAAAGACAGACTTTCCTCGTGTTAGCGATACTGGAACTGGGATAGCCTCGGGTAATTCTCTTCCTGTGACTAGGCTTTCTCTCCGGGAAATCTCTTGGATTAAGATCGGGATCCCCCAGGCAAGCTACTTATTAATTAGAACCCGGATAAGCGAGTGAATGGCTTGAAAGAAGGAGAAAAAGTAAAACTCTCCCCTTTTCTTTTTGATTTAAGAGTGAAAACCCGATCGAAGAGGGATTTTTGCCGGATTAATTCGTCTCATCCATGGCGAGTGGTATCGTATAGTTGATTACAGCGGCTTTGATCTTTCTGTAAGTAAAGTAAACGTGTTTGTTATATCACTCATACAGGCCCTTCTTTGTGTGTGGTTAAAGGCCTAAATATGAAGGTCTCTGATCCCGAACTCCGGAATAAGTCTTTCGGGCGAGCGTTAGAATGCGTCTTCTGGTCCTCATGTGGGTGATTGGCAATCTTCTTCGTTAAACGTTGGGTTTTCAGTAAGAAGATCGTTGGGATCTAGTCCATGAAAGAAAGACCTTTTCCGCTATAGAGCTTATGGAACCTTCCTTTAAAGAATCGCAAACAAAGAGTAAATTGCTTATTTTATTAGGATTAGGTAGCAAACAGGAAAAGCAAACAAAAGGTGTCGGGTCGCCTTCTCGGCCAATCCTTTCTAAGGAGCTTAGCTTCCCACTGTGCGTAGACTTATGAATTTGACTGTGTTGAAAGATGTCAAGTCGCGCTAGAAAGAGAAGAGAACTTCTTCTATTTTCGAAAAGTAGTAGCCCTTAGCGCTTGTAGTGTACTTTTTGTTAGCTTCTACAAGCGGGGATACAGCAAGAGCACGACTGCTTTGCCTTCAGATATCCTTATCGAGTCTTTCCTGTAATCTCTATTTAGTAGCCCCTATAAAAAAAAGGGGCAGTCCTTTTAAGCGTTCTGCTTCTATATAGTATAGTATTAATATTTAGTTTTTTCCCATTCGATTTCCTTAGAGCGCTTACAGACAAGGAAAGAATTTTGGTAATTCTCTAAGGATCTTTTTCACTCACGCGATATTGCTGTGTCTGCAATCAAAGTGGCAGTCTTCCACTGGCTGGCAGGCGTTTTGTCGAAGCGATTGGGTTTGCTGGCTAACCCGGAGTGCCTTTTCCTCGATCGATCCTCTTTTTCTGTCAATCACCGGTTCGAAATCTGCTTGAAGCGAAAAAGAAGCGGTTTCCTCGACGTCTGATCGTTCGTTCAGATTGAACTCCATCGAGTCCAAAAACACGGGCTTTCTAAGCGGAAGGTACTCTTCTCTTTCCCCCTGATCTACCTATGATCCCAGCGGAGCTCCCAAGGCGTGCATTTCTTGCCAAATAGAGGACGACTGGTCCCCGGTCACCCTGAGACCCTGTACTACATAACATAGTTAGCTTAGCCCGCTAACTCCGATTTCATAGTTATTTATCTTACCCCGGCTATCCCGATATTGATTCAATCCTGGTACGCATTAGTGCTTCTAAGAAGGAATTTATTTCCCTGAATGGCTTGTCTCGGTAGAGTAATGAGTCATTCTTGGTAGGGTCTATTTATATCCCTCTTTAGTAATAGAGTTGCTTCTACTCATTCGCTATGAGGTGGCTTAAAAAGAAATGAAAGGCGGCTACTAAAGCTCCCAAATGAATCTTTCGAATGCGCCTAGCTTCCCTCAAAGGGCGGAGATAGTAGTCTCGTTGGTCAGTTCAAAGGGGCGAGGGAGAGCTTCTGTAGGAGCGTGATGGCATCGAGTACCAAAAGAAATGCTACAAAAGAAAGAATCTCTGCGTGACCAATGCGTCTTCCATACCAAATTAATCTTTGGGAGTGTAGAAGCTCATAGAACAATCAATGTTTAGCTTGCGGGTAGCCACAGGTAAGACTGTAGATCAAAAGAAAAAAAAGGGCCAGGAGCACAAAAAGCTGGTAAGTAGTCGTTTGATTTGCTTTCCTGAATCGGTACCTAAGAATTGTTTCCAAACATTTTCAAAGATTAGACGATGTGAAAGAGCCTTTCTGATCGGGGCAGCCGCCAGAGCTAGTTTCGAATAGAAAGAAAGCTCATATTCAGCTTTAGAGGCAGGGTCCAGTTCAATAGCTAAAGCGATGATCATGCACTAGATAAATCGATTGCTACGAAAGTCGTTTCAAGGAGGGTTCTCTCGTAGAGTGATAAAAGGGTCATTCATTTCATATCGATATGCTTTTGAGGCTCGAGTAGACTCAAGATTGATTCATGCAGAAATTGAATTAATAAAGATAATGAAAGAGGAAGGAAGGGATGCTGCATGCAAACGGTTCCTCTTCCTTTAAGTGCTTCTGGCGAATCCTGATAGACTTGTATTCGAATGATTCAGAGATTACGAGGATCGACGAAGTTGAGGAGAGTGAGCATTGGGCACATAGTAGACATCTTTCTTGCGAGAGGTAGGCCCTGGTCAACCGATAGAGGGAAGCAAGATTGCATACCCTGGGGCATCCACATCCACCTATGTTGTTAAAATTCGAAAGAGAAAGGACGAAGAAAGCACCGGTTAAGGTTGTACCTAAGCCTAAGGGCTGGCCTTTACTGGATCGAATTCCCTCTGCGAGCTACCAGATCTAATGCAGCCAATACGAGGAGTGGTTGTTCTTTTAATATAGTATATCACAGCTAATGCACTCCTCGATTCCCGAGACACCTGTAAGCTCGCCTCAATCTTAGACTTTGCCTTTGTTTGCTTTAGCGTATCAACACGAAAGGCTTGAGCTATTCATCAGGCTGCCCCTTATATGCTTCTTTTTCATCTTTAGCGATAAGCACTAAGGATCAAGAAGTCAAGGATCTCTACTCTAATAGGCTCAAAGCTTTCCTCACTTGCTTCGGAGGTTCTTTTCCAGTCAGGGGAAGAAAAAGAAAGAGTTATGTTAAATACTGGGGGGATGCAACTACAGCTATTGGTACTCCCACGAAGACTTATACAAGTGTGAATGCCACATGGCTGACAACTTAATTTGATTGAACTGGCTCTATCCCCGAACGAACTTGTTTGAAATAGAATATGCTTGCTAGCTTGTGAGATACTGCTGATTGTGAAAGACTGCTGGCTTTCCTAATAGGTGAGGGACAACTACTGTTACGGATACTCCCACTTCTACAACTACAAGGTCTAGGTGAAACAACTACTTCAAGTCAAGGTTTTCTTTCAATTGTTCGGAGAGCTCCCTTGCTTACTGACAACTAAGCCCTCTCATCTGCTATCCCTGCGCTTGCTGCACTCGCTTGATAACTTCTACTTAGCATGAAGGACTGGAATGGGAACTCTCATTGCAAGAGAATAACTCCCAAAAACTACAATTTCCATTGTGCTGCAAACTATTGATTCGTTTTGATCACTACTATGGAACCTACCTACAAGGAACTCCAACTTCTTCGAACTGCGGATATCCCTTGTTCTAGAAACAAGTAAATCCTTGTTCTAGCAAACAGAAAGGTATCCCGAATGCAAGAATGGGTTTCTAGGAAGCGAGACGGGGGACTTCCTTCGTTCTTGAACCTGCGACTGTTAGCTCAAGCTCGCCAATCATGGCCAGTTAACGAACTTAAAGTGATCGATCGGATTCGACTCTGCTAGACAGAGCCCGGCTTGACCCTAAGATGGTCTTTGGGTGCGGCTACGCGAACTCTATCTCAAGAAAAGAGCCGACGGCCTAAGAGTCAATAGTGAAAGTGTCAAGCTTGGGCTTTCCATCTATATCTGAGGGTGAGAATATTGATATCCGTTGTTACGGAAAGGACACCCTAATTCGCAAGCGCGGTATCGATTGAATATAGATTCAAGCACAGATTACACTCTAATATTGATCTTTTAAAAGAAAGGAAACAATCAGTCTAATCCGCTTGGGTTTAATTCTAGGGAGTTGGGATAAATATCGAGTGGGCCTCTCTTCCTTTTTGGTGTCTCAAAATGGCTAAACAGAAAAGTACTTGAAAGTCAACCTGAAATGGAACGTATAGAAGCCAGATCTATAAAATGAGGCTATAATCCTCCACTTGGCTTTCTCGGAGAATATTGAAGGAAACCCCCGTTTGATTAATGAATCGATAGGACAAGAGAAATCCCCTTTCGCTGGTTCTTTCTCTCCTTGTCCTGTGAAATGAATGAATTGCTTTTCCCTCAGTCTTTGTATTGCTCCCTAAGGCCTAAACCATAACTACTTTATGCCTTCCTTTTTTTTGTGCTGGACTGGATAAACAACTTGACCAAGCTACATTTAGCTCATAGAGAGGTGGACCTCCTGAGAAGGGCAGGCAACCCATAGAGCAGAGGATGCTTTTACAAGGGGCGCGGAGGCACGAAAGTAATCTACCGCTTTAGACGGATTCACGCTGTCATCTTAGCTAGGCGAAAGGGAAAGGGCAGAGCAGGCGATCTCTTGATTCCAATGAAAGGAGTTCTCCGTTCAGCTCTATCATTGCAAGAAAGGAGGGTGGATCTATGATGGTACGGGGCTGACTTAGAATCTAAATCAGAAAGCCAAAGAATGGGCGCAGGGTGGAGCAAAGAAACTGATACTTTCAATGGAGCAGAGCTCAACTCTGGACTCATAGCCGATAAACAAACTAATTAGTAGGATAACTGAACTATTCAAGAACTGAAGAGGACGTCTTCTCACTCGTCCGCGAGACAGAATCCAAGCTCCAACCCGATCTATGCCTCCTTTACCTCTGAAGCCGACTCTGCGCTAAAGCCCTGAGACTGCTCTGGGTCAATACTACCTTTATCTCCCTTAGCGACCTCAGACTCTGACTTCACTATTGGGCTTGACTCTTTCCTCCCGACTCCATTGATCAGCGACTCCTACACAAGTAAATGACATATATAGAGTCAATGGTTGGTTCGAGCTATGGTTGATAAGGAATAGAACAGCAACCGAGTTGCAACGGCGAGTTAGTGGTACTTTGAGAACTTCCGCCATAAAGTATAAAGTAGTTGTAGTGGAAGGCTCTAGAATACTCAAAGAATGCTACATAACTAGAGTTTAGAGGTCAACCATGGTATGGTGTCGTAAACGAGGTACCTTTCAAGGGCGTTAAACCCCATGAATTCAGTCAATCTGTGAAAGCAACTATCAAATCAAATGAGTAAGCAGTATACAACAAGTCTAAAGTTTCAGATATCAATAGTAGTGCCATAGTCTTTTTCAAATATTCAATTGATCGTATGGAAAGGCGCCTACACGGAACCTATACGAAGGAGCAAACAAGCAACGGTAACTACTCTACTTGACTTGCCCACAGAATTGACTAAAGCCAGAAGTAGAGAATCGGGCTATTTCAGCTCACAACTTGAAAGAGTCTAAACGGGTTGGTTTTTCTGACTCCCTGGATTGATGAAAGATCTGACTTCACCAACGATGGCCCAACCTCATGGTTGATTGCTAACGGTGAGAAAAGGGCGAGGAGAGATGGGAATCTCCCCTATTTAGATTAGGGAAAGCAGTTACTAATATATAGATAGATATATCTATATAGAAAGAAGACGCCCTATTAATGA